ATATGCTTAATTCTGATAGGAAATAAAATAGTAAAATAATTATTCATCGAATGACTATTCATCTATTGTATTTTCATCAAATAGGGGGCAGGAAGATTCTATGGAAAAATGGTGGTTCAATTCGATGTTGTCTAACGAGAAGTTAAAGTTAGAACATAGGTATGGTTTAAGTAAATCAATGGAAAGTCTTGATGCTATTGGCCATACCAGTGGAAGTGATGAACCCCTTCTAAATGATACGGAGAAAAATTGGAGTGATAGTGTTAGTTATAGTTTCAGTAATGTTGATTATTTATTTGGTATCAGGGATATTTGGAGTTTGATCTCTGATGACACTTTTTTAGTTAGGGATAGTAATGGTGACAGTTATTCCGTATATTTTGATATTGAAAATCATAGTTTTGAGATTGACAATGATAGTTCTTTTCTGAGTGAATTAGAAGGTTTTTTTTCTAGTTTTTTGAATAGGGGGTCTAAGAGAAACAATCACTACTATTATCATTACATGTATGATACTCAATCTAGTTGGACTAATCACATTAATAGTTGCATTAATAGTTATCTTCGTTTTGAAGTCAGTATTAATAGTTCCATTTCAGGTGGTACTGACAATTACAGTGACAGTTACATTTATAGTTTCATTTGTACTGAAAATGTAAGTGGTAGTGAAAGTGGAAGTTTTAGTATAAGAACTCGTAATAATGGCAGTGATTTCAATATAAGAGGAAGATCTAATGATTTCGATATAAATAAAAAATACAGACATTTATGGGTTCAATGCGAAAATTGTTATGGATTAAATTATAAAAAACTTCTTAGGTCAAAAATGAATATTTGTGAACAGTGTGGATATCATTTGAAAATGAGTAGTTCAGATAGAATCGAACTTTCGATTGATTCGGGCACTTGGGATCCTATGGATGAAGATATGGTTTCTATGGACCCCATTCAATTTCATTCAGAAGAGGAACCTTATAAAGATCGTATCGATTCTTATCAAAGAAAGACAGGTTTAACTGAAGCTGTTCAAACAGGCATAGGTCAACTAAACGGTATTCCCGCAGCAATTGGGGTTATGGATTTTCAGTTCATGGGAGGTAGTATGGGATCTGTAGTAGGTGAGAAAATCACTCGTTTGATTGAGTATGCTACTAATCGATCTCTACCTGTCATTATTGTGTGTGCTTCTGGAGGAGCACGCATGCAAGAAGGAAGTTTGAGCTTGATGCAAATGGCTAAAATATCTTCTGCTTCATATGATTACCAATCCACTAAAAAGTTATTCTATGTACCAGTCCTTACATCTCCTACAACCGGTGGAGTAACAGCCAGTTTTGGTATGTTGGGAGATATCATTATTGCTGAACCTAATGCGTACATTGCATTTGCGGGTAAAAGAGTAATTGAACAAACATTGAATAAGACAGTACCCGATGGTTCACAAGCGGCTGAGTATTTATTCCATAAAGGCTTATTCGACCCAATCGTACCACGTAATCCTTTAAAAGGTGTTCTAAGTGAGTTATTTCAGCTCCATGGTTTCTTTCCCTTGAATCAAAATTCAAAAAATTAAAGTATAGCACTAGATTCAGTTATTTTGTTTGTAGCGAACAAGTATTTAGTTCATCATAATAAAAAAAATATCAAAATAAAAAGAAATATCAAATATGGAAATGAAATAAAATAATTTCTACATCTATTGCATTTTTACTATGAATCCCTGTTTGTTGGATCCTATTATTTAGAGTCGCGAATTCATAATGAACTTCATTTTCATAAGAAAACTCCTTTAAAATAAAAAACTCCTTATTAGATTAGAAAGAAAGATAGAAAGAACATAAGGATGGGAGAAGAAGAATAATAAAATTTGTAAAAGAAGATTACCCTATTTATATTCGTGTAGAAAGATGAATAGGTACACTTAATTTAGTTCTACATTTTTGCACTTATTATCTATCCTTTTTTTTCTTAAAATTTCATATTTTAATATTATTTTTATATTTCAAATTTCTATTTTAATATAAATATATTATTTAGAAATTATATATTTATATATACTTAATTGTTTATATATACTTAGTAGTATAATATTATATAAAATACAATAGTCAATATTACCTAATATTACTTATAATAGATATACTTATCATATCATAAGATATCTTTCTAATAGATACAAATATATAGATACAAATATTAAATCGAGGCACCCATTCTATGACAGATCTCAACTTACCCTCTATTTTTGTGCCTTTAGTGGGCCTAGTATTTCCGGCAATTGCAATGGCTTCTTTATCTCTTCATGTCCAAAAAAATAAGATTGTCTAGATCCAATGGGACCAAACCCTATCAATTTATTTCAACACTGTATCATAATACAGATATTTTTTTAGTGCAATATGGTACGATATGTGGCTCTTTCCACACACAAATGAAAGAACTGTTATGTATGCGGATACATGCTATCTGCATAAATGCATGTATATATATAGCTGGTTAAAAACGGATCAGTAAATATTTTTAATAGAAAGTCAATGTATCTAACCAATTACTCCACATCAGAATAGTGCTAGTTGATGAAAGTTACTTCGAGATCAAGAAAGGTAAAGTCAAATTTGGGTTATTCTCTCAATTCCAATCGAATGCAACTGGATCTAGTATAGTATGAATTGGCGATCAGAACATATATGGATAGAACTTATAAGGGGGTCTCGAAAAACAAGTAATTTTTGCTGGGCCTGTATCCTTTTTTTAGGTTCACTAGGATTCTTAGCGGTTGGAACTTCCAGTTATCTTGGTAGGAATCTGATATCCATATTTCCATCTCAGCAAATTATTTTTTTTCCACAAGGAATCGTGATGTCTTTTTACGGGATCGCAGGTCTGTTCGTTAGCTCCTATTTGTGGTGCACAATTTTGTGGAATGTAGGTAGTGGTTATGACCGATTCGATAGAAAAGAAGGAATTGTGTGCATTTTTCGTTGGGGATTTCCTGGAATAAATCGTCGCATCTTCCTTCGCTTCCTTATGAGAGATATCCAATCAATCAGAATTGAGGTTAAAGAGGGTCTTTATCCTCGTCGTGTCCTTTATATGGAAATCAGAGGTCAAGGGGCCATTCCCTTGACTCGTACTGATGAGAATTTTACTCCACGAGAAATTGAACAAAAAGCTGCCGAATTGGCCTATTTCTTGGGCGTACCAATTGAAGTATTTTGAAATGAACTAAACTCAATTTTGACACAAAAATTGGAATGAATAGACCCATAGGTTCAATACCTTGTTATAGAACTCGTGCTTCAGAGAAATATCATATAGAGTCAACGAATGAAGCAGGTTCATTAACGATTCAATTCACAGATAAAAAATGAAAAAAAAGAAAGCATTGCCTTCTTTCCCATATCTTGTATCTATAGTATTTTTGCCCTGGTGGGTCTCTCTCTCATTTAATAAATGTCTGGAACTTTGGGTTACAAATTGGTGGAATACCGGGCAATCCAAAACTCTCTTGAATATCATTCAAGAGAAAAACGTTCTAGAAAGATTCATAGAATTAGAAGAACTCTTTCTGTTGGACGAAATGATAAAGGAGTACCCGGAGACACATATACAAAAACTTCGTATAGGAATACACAAGGAAACGATACAATTGGTCAAAACACACAATGAATATCATCTCCATATCATTTTGCATTTCTCGACAAATATAATATCTTTCGCTATTCTAAGTGGTTATTTTATTTTGGGTAATGAGGAACTTGTCATTCTTAATTCTTGGGTTCAGGAATTCCTCTATAACTTAAGTGACACAATAAAAGCTTTTTCGATTCTTTTAGTTACTGATTTATGGATTGGATTTCACTCGACTCATGGTTGGGAACTAATAATTGGTTCGTTCTACAACGATTTTGGATTGGCTCATAATGATCAAATTATATCTGGTCTTGTTTCCACCTTTCCAGTTATTCTAGATACAATTGTGAAATATTGGATTTTCCATTATTTAAATCGTGTATCTCCTTCGCTTGTAGTCATTTATCATTCAATGAATGAATGAAGAACTCATTTGATCTCCTGATATCAATCAAATAAATCAGAATCTTTCTTCCTTTATAAAGAAACCATTTTGAATCTTACTTAATTCTTTATATTTTATTTCTACCAGTTCAAGGTATTCGTCCTATATTACAGTACAACTATTCCAGTACAATGACAGACTCGTGCATAGGGAACTTTACTAGTTCCCTATCTAATTTATTGTAGAAATTCCGAGATCCATGATTGGACATGCAAAATAGAAATACTTTTTCTTGGGTAAAGGAACAGATGACTCGATCCATTTCTGTATCGATCATGATATATGTAATAACTCGAGCATCCATTTCAAATGCATATCCCATTTTTGCGCAGCAGGGTTATGAAAACCCACGAGAAGCAACTGGACGAATTGTATGTGCTAATTGCCATTTAGCTAATAAGCCCGTGGATATTGAAGTTCCGCAAGCTGTGCTTCCTGATACTGTATTTGAAGCAGTTGTTCAAATTCCTTATGATATGCAACTGAAACAAGTTCTTGCTAATGGTAAAAAAGGGGGTTTGAATGTGGGTGCTGTTCTTATTTTACCCGAGGGATTCGAATTAGCCCCCCCCGATCGTATTTCTCCTGAGTTGAAAGAAAAGATAGGAAATCTGTCTTTTCAGAGTTATCGTCCCAATAAAAAAAATATTCTTGTGATAGGTCCTGTTCCGGGTCAGAAATATAGTGAAATCGTCTTTCCCATTCTTTCCCCCGACCCTGCTACAAAGAAAGACGTTCACTTCTTAAAATATCCCATATATGTGGGTGGGAACAGAGGAAGGGGTCAGATTTATCCTGATGGTAGCAAGAGTAACAATACAGTCTATAATGCTACATCAGCAGGTATAGTAAGCAAAATAGTACGTAAAGAAAAGGGAGGATATGAAATAACCATAGTTGATGCATCGGATGGACGTCAAGT